TGTGCTTAAATACATGTATGTATTAACACCATATATTTATGTCGAACATTTATTATCAATGCTTTAAAGATATTCTATGTATTATCACCATTTATAGTAATAGAACATTCACATGTCACCATTTCATACTAAGGGGTACATAAACCATTAGGTCCACATATTACATATACTTCATTCAAGGACTGGCGATGGAGGGAACCCTGTACCCTGAATCTCTCGTGTCTCGATATACCAAGTATCAACATCTCTACAACCGAGGATACTCATACGCAGTAAGAGCCCACCAACAAGCTCATAACTTAATGCATACTCTTATTGAAGGTGAGGGACAAAAATTGTGGGGGTTTCACTTAGTGAATTATTCCTGGCATTTGGTTCCTATTTCAGGGCCATTACTTGATCTACTTCCCCATTCTTTCCTTGACGCTTGCATAAGTTGTTGGTGGAGTACATTTATACTCTTTAAGCCACATGCCGAGCGTTCACTCCACGGGGGTCAGGTTATTTTTTTCTATTTCCTTTCATTTGACCCTTCAGAGTGAACACCGATAATGACGTTCAAGGTTGAACATTTTCCTCGCATAAGTAAATAGTATGAATGGTGAAAAGACTTTGTTTAAAGAACCACATATAAGGATATCATGAGCATAATAGTGAAATGTATTCGATGATTTCCTAAGATTTTTCCCCCCTGGGTTTTGGTTTTTTTTCGCCTAAACCCCCCTACCCCCCTTAACTCCTAAGATCACTAACACTCCTGCAAACCCCCCGGAAACAGGAAAATCTGGAGTGGGGCATTTTACGTTCCAAAACGTCTCTATTTACATTATTGAAATGATTGATTGCTAGCGTAGCTTAAAATAAAGCATAACACTGAAGATGTTAAGATGGGCCCTAGAAAGCCCCGCAAGCACAAAGGTTTGGTCCTGACTTTACTGTCAGCTTTAGCTAAATTTACACATGCAAGTATCCGCAACCCCGTGAGAATGCCCTAACAGTCATCCACGCGAAGACAAGGAGCTGGTATCAGGCACACCCCTACGTAGCCCACGACGCCTTGCTCAGCCACACCCTCAAGGGAATTCAGCAGTGATTAATATTAAGCCATAAGTGCAAACTTGACTTAGTTAAAGCTTAAAGGGCCGGTAAAACTCGTGCCAGCCACCGCGGTTATACGATAGGCCCAAGTTGACAGACCCCGGCGTAAAGCGTGGTTAAGGAAAGTTACAAACTAAAGCCGAACACCTTCAAGGCAGTCATACGTTTCCGAAGGCACGAAGCCCCTCCACGAAAGTGGCTTTACTCATCCTGACCCCACGAAAGCTAAGACACAAACTGGGATTAGATACCCCACTATGCTTAGCCATAAACATTGATAGAACCCTACACCCCCTATCCGCCTGGATATTACGAGCATTAGCTTGAAACCCAAAGGACTTGGCGGTACTTTAGATCCCCCTAGAGGAGCCTGCTCTGTAACCGATAACCCCCGTTAAACCTCACCCTCCCTTGTTTTTCCCGCCTATATACCACCGTCGTCAGCTCACCCTGTGAAGGCCCAATAGTAAGCAGAATTGGCACAGCCCAAAACGTCAGGTCGAGGTGTAGCGCATGAGAGGGGAAGAAGTGGGCTACATTCGCTAACATAGCGAATCACGGATGATGAACTGAAACATTCATCTTTAAGGAGGATTTAGCAGTAAGTGGGAAATAGAGTGTCCCACTGAAACCGGCTCTGAAGTGCGTACACACCGCCCGTCACTCTCTCCAAGCTGCCTGACATTTAACATAATTAATCAGAACCTCAAACTGCTAAGGGGAGGCAAGTCGTAACATGGTAAGTGTACCGGAAGGTGCACTTGGAAAAAATCAGAGTATAGCTAAAATAGAATAGCATTTCCCTTACACTGAAAAGTCATCCGTGCAACTCGGATTACCCTGACGCCCATTAGCTAGCCCGCCCTAACAAAATCAACAACTCAATGTTTATAACCCCAAACACACAAACACCCCCACTAAACAAAGCATTTTTCCTCCTTAGTATGGGAGACAGAAAAGGACCTACCGGAGCTATAGAGAAAGTACCGCAAGGGAAAGCTGAAAGAGTAATGAAACAACCCAGTAAAGCCTAAAAAAGCAGAGATCCCCCCTCGTACCTTTTGCATCATGATTTAGCGAGTAATACCTAAGCAAAGAGCACTTTAGTTTAGACCCCCGAAACTAGGTGAGCTACTCCAAGACAACCTATCAATAGGGTGAACCCGTCTCTGTGGCAAAAGAGTGGGAAGAGCTTTGAGTAGAGGTGACAGACCTACCGAACCTAGTTATAGCTGGTTGCCTGAGAATTGGATAGAAGTTCAGCCCTTAGACTTCTGCATTCACCTTAGATCCATTTCGGCATCCCCGCCGAGATATCACAGAAATCTAAAGAGTTAGTCAAAGGGGGTACAGCCCCTTTGAAACAAGATACAACTTTCCCAGGAGGGTAAAGATCATAATAATTAAGGTAAATTAATGCCCAGGTGGGCCTAAAAGCAGCCATCCTTGCAGAAAGCGTTATAGCTTCAGCATTAAACATCCACCACATATCCGGATAAGATCATCCCAACCCCCTAACAATATCAGGCCGTCTCATGCACACATGAGAGCGCACATGCTAAAATGAGTAACAAGAGAGCACCCGCCTCTCTCCTTGCACACGTGTAAATCGGAACGAACCCCCACCGAAACTTAACGGCCCCAAACAAAGAGGGCAACGAACTACAAATAAAGAACTGGAAAACCACTCAACACTTAAACCGTTAACCCCACACTGGTGTGCCCCTAAGGAAAGACTAAAAGAAAGAGAAGGAACTCGGCAAACCCATAAAGCCTCGACTGTTTACCAAAAACATCGCCTTTTGCAAAAACAAAGAATAAAAGGTCGAGCCTGCCCGGTGACTATATGTTTAACGGCCGCGGTATTTTAACCGTGCAAAGGTAGCGCAATCACTTGTCTTTTAAATGAAGACCTGTATGAATGGTATTACGAGGGCTTAACTGTCTCCTTTTTCAAGTCAGTGAAATTGATCTCCCCGTGCAGAAGCGGGGATAAAACCATAAGACGAGAAGACCCTATGGAGCTTTAAGACACTAAGGCAAATCAAGTTAAACACCCCTAAACAAAGGACTAAACCTATTGAACTCTTGCCCGTATGTCTTCGGTTGGGGCGACCATGGGGAAACAAAAAACCCCCACGTGGAACGGGAGCACAACTACTCCTACAGCTGAGAGCTGCCGCTCTAATAAGCAGAACTTCTGACCAATAACTGATCCGGCAACGCCGATCAACGGACCAAGTTACCCTAGGGATAACAGCGCAATCCCCTTTTAGAGCCCCTATCGACAAGGGGGTTTACGACCTCGATGTTGGATCAGGACATCCCAATGGTGCAGCCGCTATTGAAGGTTCGTTTGTTCAACGATTAAAGTCCTACGTGATCTGAGTTCAGACCGGAGAAATCCAGGTCAGTTTCTATCTATGAAATGTTCTTTTCTAGTACGAAAGGACCGAAAAGAAGAGGCCAATGCTCAAAGCACGCCTCACCCCTCCTATTGAAAGCAACTAAAATAGGCAGAAGGGCATGCCCCCTTCTATGCCTAGATCTGACATGCTGGTGTGGCAGAGCCTGGTAACTGCAAAAGACCTAAGCCCTTTATACAGAGGTTCAAGTCCTCTCACCAACTATGATCAAAACCTTAGTAGAATACATTCTCAACCCCTTAGCTTACATTGTTCCTGTTCTCCTGGCTGTGGCCTTCCTCACCCTCATTGAACGAAAAGTCCTAGGCTATATACAACTACGCAAAGGCCCTAACATTGTTGGCCCTTATGGCCTCCTCCAACCTATTGCAGACGGAGTAAAACTATTCATCAAAGAACCCGTTCGACCCTCAACATCTTCCCCCGTCCTATTCCTCCTTGCCCCAATACTAGCCCTTACTCTTGCCCTCACCCTCTGAGCACCCATCCCTCTCCCCTACCCTGTTACAGACCTCAACCTTGCAATCCTATTCATCCTTGCCATATCCAGTCTCACTGTCTACTCGATTCTCGGCTCAGGGTGAGCATCTAATTCAAAATATGCCCTCATTGGGGCTCTTCGAGCCGTGGCCCAAACCATCTCATACGAGGTGAGCCTAGGACTCATCCTTCTCAATGCAATCATCTTCACGGGCGGCTTTACCCTTCAAACGTTTAGCACAGCCCAAGAGGCCATCTGACTCATCATCCCCGCCTGACCCCTGGCAGCTATGTGATACATCTCTACCCTAGCAGAGACCAACCGAGCCCCTTTCGACCTGACAGAAGGAGAGTCTGAACTAGTTTCTGGCTTTAACGTTGAATACGCAGGAGGACCCTTCGCACTATTTTTCCTAGCAGAGTATGCCAACATTCTTCTCATAAACACACTCTCTGCCATGCTCTTTCTAGGCGCATCCCATATCCCCACCCTACCTATCCTTACCACTACCAACCTAATAATTAAAGCAGCCCTTCTCTCAATAGTCTTCCTCTGAGTCCGAGCCTCTTACCCACGATTTCGTTACGACCAACTCATGCACCTCATCTGAAAAAATTTCCTCCCCCTTACACTTGCATTAGTTATCTGACACCTCGCTCTTCCCATTGCATTTGCAGGCCTCCCACCTCATCTGTAACACAGGATTCGTGCCTGAAGTTTAAGGGCCACTTTGATAGAGTGAACTACGGGGGTTAAAGTCCCCCCGACTCCTTAGAGAGAAGGGGTTCGAACCCTACCTAAAGAGATCAAAACTCTTTGTGCTTCCACTACACCACTCCCTAGTAAAATAAGCTAATCAAGCTATTGGGCCCATACCCCAAAAATGTAGGTTAAAACCCTTCTTTTACTAATGAGCCCCTACATTTTAGCAACCCTCCTATTTAGCCTCGGCCTAGGAACCACAATCACATTTGCAAGCTCGCACTGACTTCTTGCATGAATGGGCCTAGAAATAAACACCCTCGCTATTATCCCCCTGATAGCACAAAACCACCACCCCCGAGCAGTAGAAGCAACCACCAAATACTTTCTTACCCAAGCAACTGCAGCCGCAATACTACTATTTGCCAGCACCACTAATGCCTGACTCACCGGAGAATGGAGTATCGAACAAATAACCCACCCCATCCCGACCACTATAATCGTTATTGCCCTTGCTCTCAAAATTGGGCTTGCCCCTGTCCACGCATGACTTCCAGAAGTCCTCCAAGGCTTAGACTTAACCACAGGCCTTATCCTGTCAACATGGCAGAAACTTGCACCCTTTACCCTACTCCTTCAAATCCACCCAACAAACCCGACCATCCTTATTGGACTAGGCCTAGCCTCTACCCTTATTGGCGGATGAGGAGGCCTTAACCAAACCCAACTCCGGAAAGTCCTAGCCTATTCTTCAATCGCCCACCTTGGCTGAATAATTCTAGTATTACAATTTTCCCCCTCCCTCACCCTTCTAACCCTTCTCACCTACTTTGTTATGACATTCTCAACTTTCCTAGTTTTCAAAGTAAATAAAGCTACCAACATTAATTCCCTCGCAACATCCTGAGCCAAAGCCCCCGCTCTCACAGCCCTCACACCCCTTGTTCTTCTGTCACTCGGAGGCCTCCCACCCCTAACAGGCTTTATGCCAAAATGACTCATTCTTCAAGAACTCTCAAAACAAGACCTCGCTCCCTTAGCCACCATCGCCGCCCTCAGCGCTCTCCTCAGCCTTTACTTCTACCTCCGTCTATCCTACGCCATGACTCTTACTATGTCTCCAAATAACCTCTCTGGGACCACGGTTTGACGCCTCCCATCAACCCAACTCACCCTACCACTTGCTATCTCTCTCATTGCTACACTCTCCCTTCTTCCCCTCACCCCCGCAGCAATAGCACTTCTCTCCCCCTAAGGGACTTAGGATAGCAGTCAGTCCAAGAGCCTTCAAAGCCCTCAGCAGGGGTGAAAATCCCCTAGTCCCTGGATATAAGACTTGCGGGACACTACCCCACATCTCCTGCATGCAAAACAGACACTTTAATTAAGCTAAAGCCTTCCTAGACAGGCAGGCCTCGATCCTACAAATTCTTAGTTAACAGCTAAGCGCCCAAACCAGCGAGCATCCGTCTACCTTTCCCCGCCTTTTTAAAAAGGCGAAGGCGGGGAAAGCCCCGGCAGACGGTTAGTCTGCTCCTTAAGATTTGCAATCTAATATGACAATACACCTCAGGGCTTGGTAAGAAGAGGGCTCAAACCTCTGTATATGGGGCTACAATCCACCGCTTACTCAGCCATCCTACCTGTGGCAATCACACGCTGATTTTTCTCGACCAATCACAAAGATATCGGCACCCTCTACCTAGTATTCGGTGCATGAGCTGGAATAGTCGGTACGGCCCTAAGCCTGCTTATCCGAGCTGAACTAAGCCAACCAGGGTCCCTCTTAGGCGACGACCAAATCTACAATGTAATCGTTACGGCCCATGCCTTTGTAATGATTTTCTTTATAGTAATGCCAATCATGATTGGAGGGTTTGGAAACTGACTTATCCCTCTAATGATTGGAGCGCCAGATATGGCGTTCCCTCGAATGAACAACATGAGCTTCTGGCTCCTCCCTCCCTCTTTCCTTCTGCTTCTTGCCTCATCTGGGGTCGAAGCAGGGGCCGGCACTGGTTGAACAGTCTACCCTCCTCTAGCCAGCAACTTAGCCCATGCCGGAGCGTCTGTCGATCTTACCATCTTCTCCCTTCACTTAGCAGGTGTTTCCTCTATTCTTGGTGCTATTAACTTCATCACCACAATTATTAACATGAAACCTGCAGCCACATCCCAGTATCAGACACCCCTATTCGTCTGAGCAGTACTAATTACAGCCGTTCTTCTGCTCTTGTCACTCCCAGTCCTTGCTGCCGGGATCACAATACTCCTAACGGACCGAAATCTTAACACTACATTCTTTGATCCCGCGGGGGGAGGAGACCCAATCCTTTACCAACACCTATTCTGATTCTTTGGTCACCCAGAAGTCTACATTCTTATTCTCCCCGGATTCGGAATGATTTCACACATTGTTGCCTACTACGCTGGTAAAAAAGAACCTTTTGGCTACATGGGAATGGTATGAGCTATGATGGCCATTGGCCTTCTAGGCTTCATTGTCTGAGCCCACCACATGTTTACAGTCGGAATGGACGTAGACACACGAGCATACTTCACATCCGCAACTATGATTATCGCGATTCCAACTGGCGTGAAAGTCTTTAGCTGACTAGCTACCCTGCACGGAGGAGACTTAAAATGAGACGCCCCATTCTTATGAGCCCTAGGCTTCATCTTCCTCTTTACAGTCGGAGGCCTAACTGGTATTGTCCTAGCCAACTCATCCCTGGACATCGTCCTCCACGACACATACTACGTAGTAGCCCACTTCCACTACGTACTCTCTATGGGAGCCGTCTTTGCCATCATGGGCGGGTTCGTACACTGATTCCCCCTGTTCACAGGCTACACCCTCCATGAAACATGAGCAAAAATCCACTTCGGAGTAATGTTCACAGGTGTTAACCTCACATTCTTCCCCCAACACTTCCTTGGCCTGGCTGGAATACCACGACGATACTCCGACTACCCAGACGCCTACACCCTTTGAAACACAGTCTCGTCTATCGGTTCTCTAATTTCACTAGTCGCTGTAATTATGTTCCTCTCTATTATCTGAGAGGCTTTCGCTGCCAAACGTGAAGTACTATCAGTAGAACTAACAACAACAAACGTAGAATGACTTCACGGCTGCCCTCCTCCCTACCACACATTCGAAGAGCCTGCATTCGTACTGGTTCAACCTTACGAACGAGAAAGGGAGGATTCGAACCCCCGTAGGCTGGTTTCAAGCCAACCACATAGCCACTCTGCCACTTTCTTCATAAGATACTAGTAAAACTATCATTACACTGCTTTGTCAAGGCAGAGTTGTGGGTGAGACTCCCGCGTTTCTTGACCAGATAATGGCACATCCCTCACAACTAGGATTCCAAGATGCAGCTTCCCCTCTCATAGAAGAACTTCTCCACTTCCATGACCACGCCGTGATGATTATTTTCCTTATTAGCACATTCGTACTTTACATTATTGTGGTAATAATTTCAACCACTCTAACCAACAAATATGTGCTGGACTCCCAGGAAATCGAAATCATCTGAACAGTTCTTCCAGCGGTTATTCTTATTCTCATCGCTCTCCCTTCACTACGAATTCTCTACCTAATAGACGAAATTAATGACCCCCACCTAACAATTAAAGCTGTGGGCCACCAATGATACTGAAGCTACGAATACACAGACTATGAAGACTTAGGCTTCGACTCTTATATAATCCCCACTCAAGACCTAACCCCTGGTCAATTCCGCCTTCTTGAAGCAGACCACCGAATAGTAGTTCCCGTTGAATCACCTATTCGAGTATTAATCACTGCTGACGATGTCCTTCACTCTTGGGCCGTTCCCGCCCTTGGTGTGAAAATAGACGCAGTTCCCGGACGACTTAACCAAACAGCCTTTATTACATCCCGTCCAGGTGTATTCTACGGCCAATGTTCCGAAATCTGCGGAGCTAATCACAGCTTTATGCCTATTGTAGTAGAGGCAGTACCTCTTGAACATTTCGAAAACTGATCGTCTCTAATACTTGAAGACGCCTCGCTAAGAAGCTAAATTGGGCAACAGCATTAGCCTTTTAAGCTAAAGATTGGTGGCCCCCACCCACCCTTAGCGGCATGCCCCAGCTCAACCCCTCACCCTGGCTTGCTATCCTGGTCTTCTCCTGATCAGTCTTCCTAATCGTCATCCCCCCAAAAATTATGGCCCACTCCTTCCCAAATGAGCCAACACTTCAAAGCACAGAAAAACCCAAAGCAGAACCCTGAAACTGACCATGACACTAAGCTTCTTTGATCAATTTATGTCCCCTGTACTCCTAGGAATTCCCCTAATGGCTCTTGCTCTTACCCTCCCCTGAATCCTCTTCCCCACTCCAACACTCCGCTGACTTAATAACCGCCTTCTAACACTACAAAACTGATTCCTCGGCCGATTTGCTCACGAACTCTTTATACCAGTAAATGTCCCCGGACATAAATGAGCTCTTCTCCTTACTTCCTTAATAGTCTTCCTTATTTCCCTCAACATGTTAGGGCTCCTTCCCTACACTTTCACCCCTACCACACAACTTTCCCTAAATATGGGCCTAGCTGTCCCTCTTTGATTAGCAACCGTCCTAATTGGCATGCGAAATCAGCCAACCGAATCTTTAGGCCACCTCCTCCCTGAAGGCACCCCCACACTACTCATTCCAGTCCTCATCATTATCGAAACAATTAGCCTATTTATTCGTCCCCTTGCCCTGGGAGTACGACTTACAGCCAACCTCACAGCCGGTCACCTCTTAATTCAACTAATCGCAACAGCCGCAGCTGTTCTTCTTCCACTCATGCCAACCGTTGCCATTCTGACAGGAATCCTTCTGTTCCTCCTTACGCTCCTTGAGGTCGCTGTGGCAATGATTCAGGCCTATGTATTTGTTCTTCTTTTAAGCCTCTACCTACAAGAAAACGTCTAATGGCCCACCAAGCACACGCATACCATATAGTTGACCCCAGCCCCTGACCTTTAACAGGTGCAGTAGCAGCCCTGCTTATGACATCAGGTCTTGCCATCTGATTCCACTTCCACTCCACTACCCTTATATCTGTCGGACTAGTCCTCCTTCTCCTAACTATGTACCAATGATGACGAGATATCGTCCGAGAAGGAACCTTCCAAGGCCACCACACACCCCCTGTTCAAAAAGGTCTCCGGTACGGCATGATCCTCTTTATTACTTCTGAAGTCTTCTTCTTTCTAGGGTTCTTTTGAGCCTTTTACCACGCCAGCCTGGCCCCAACCCCAGAACTAGGAGGCTGCTGACCACCCACAGGCATCACAACCCTCGACCCATTCGAAGTTCCTCTACTCAACACAGCAGTCCTTCTCGCCTCAGGAGTTACAGTTACCTGAGCCCACCACAGCATTATGGAAGGAAACCGTAAAGAAACTATTCACTCCCTAACACTCACTATTCTGCTAGGCTTCTACTTCACCTTCCTACAAGCAATAGAGTACTACGAAGCCCCCTTTACAATTGCAGATGGGGTATATGGAGCCACCTTCTTTGTCGCTACCGGCTTCCATGGCCTCCACGTCATTATTGGCTCAACATTCCTAGCCGTCTGCTTACTCCGACAAGTGCGCTATCACTTCACATCTGACCATCACTTTGGATTCGAAGCAGCTGCCTGATATTGACACTTTGTAGACGTTGTTTGACTATTCCTCTACGTCTCCATCTACTGATGAGGATCATAATCTTTCTAGTACTAACTTTAGTATAAGTGACTTCCAATCACCTGGTCTTGGTTAAAATCCAAGGAAAGATAATGAACCTTCTCACAACCATCATCCTTCTCACCGCCGCAATTTCTGGCGTTCTAGCAATTGTTTCCTTCTGACTCCCTTTAATGACCCCCGACTATGAAAAACTTTCACCCTATGAATGTGGCTTTGACCCACTAGGGTCGGCCCGTCTGCCATTCTCACTTCGTTTCTTTCTAGTCGCCATTCTTTTCCTTCTTTTCGACCTAGAAATCGCCCTCCTCCTTCCCCTCCCCTGAGGGGACCAACTTCCCTCCCCCCTCCTCACCTTCCTCTGAGCCTCCGCAGTCTTAGCACTCCTCACCCTCGGCCTAATCTACGAGTGACTCCAAGGAGGCCTAGAGTGGGCCGAATAGGTAATTAGTCTAAGAAAAACACTTGATTTCGGCTCAAGAACTTGTGGTTAAAGTCCATAATTACCTAATGACCCCTGTTCACTTCGCCTTTTCAACCACTTTCATACTAGGCTTGACAGGCCTAGCATTCCACCGAACCCACCTACTCTCGGCCCTTCTCTGCCTAGAAGCCATAATACTTTCCCTTTTCATTGCCCTCTCTACTTGGACCCTTCAACTAGGGTCTACAAGCTTCTCAGCCTCCCCTATACTCCTTCTCGCCTTCTCAGCCTGTGAAGCAAGCGCAGGCCTTGCCCTGCTAGTAGCGACCTCCCGAACCCACGGAAGCGACCGCCTACAAAGCCTAAACCTCCTACAATGCTAAAAATCCTTCTTCCCACCCTCATGCTTGTTCCTACAACCTGGCTAGCCCCAGCAAAATGACTATGGCCGACTACCCTGGCCCACAGCCTCATCATCGCACTAGCCAGCCTAACATGACTAGAAAACCTTTCAGAGACAGGATGATCTTCTCTCAACCTTTACTTAGCAACAGACCTGCTGTCCACCCCTCTTCTTGTCCTTACCTGCTGGCTCCTCCCATTAATAATTCTTGCTAGCCAAAACCACACCGCCCAAGAACCTGTTAACCGACAACGAATGTATATCACTCTCCTAACATCCCTTCAAATTTTCCTTATCCTAGCCTTCGGCGCCACCGAAATCATTATATTTTACGTTATATTCGAAGCCACCCTTATCCCTACACTTGTAATTATTACTCGTTGGGGAAACCAGACAGAGCGCCTAAACGCAGGGACTTACTTCCTGTTTTATACTCTAGCGGGATCCCTCCCGCTTCTTGTCGCCCTCCTTCTCCTTCAAAACAACACCGGAACCCTGTCCCTCCTCACCCTGCACTACTCCACTCCCCTACAACTCTCGTCCTACGCCGACAAACTTTGATGAGCGGCCTGTCTACTGGCTTTCCTAGTGAAAATACCTCTCTACGGCGTCCACCTCTGACTCCCCAAAGCGCACGTAGAAGCCCCCATCGCAGGTTCCATGGTTCTTGCCGCTGTACTCCTAAAACTAGGAGGCTACGGCATGATGCGAATCATAATTATGCTTGACCCCCTAACAAAGGAACTCAGCTACCCCTTCATTATCTTCGCCCTCTGAGGAGTAATCATAACTGGCTCAATCTGCCTACGACAAACAGACCTAAAGTCCCTAATCGCTTACTCATCCGTTAGCCACATGGGGTTAGTTGCAGGAGGAATTCTCATTCAAACACCCTGAGGCTTTACAGGAGCACTCATCCTTATAATCGCCCATGGGCTCACCTCCTCCGCTCTTTTCTGTTTAGCCAACACCAACTACGAACGAACCCACAGTCGGACAATACTTTTGGCACGTGGCCTTCAAATGGTTCTCCCCCTAATAACCACGTGATGATTTATTGCCAGCCTTGCAAACCTAGCCCTCCCTCCTCTACCCAACCTTATGGGAGAACTTATGATTCTTACCTCTTTATTCAACTGATCCCACTGGACACTAGCACTCACAGGAGCTGGCACCCTCATTACAGCGGGCTACTCGCTTTACATATTCCTCATAACTCAACGAGGGCCTCTCCCAAACCATATCATTGCCCTTGAGCCCTCACACACCCGGGAACACCTTCTTCTGACCCTCCACCTTCTCCCCCTAATCCTGCTCATCCTCAAACCTGAACTAATTTGAGGTTGAACCGCCTGTAGATATAGTTTAAAGCTAAGACATTAGACTGTGGCTCTAAAAATGAAGGTTCAAGTCCTTCTATTTACCGAGAGAGACTCGCTAGTAACGGAAACTGCTAATTTTCGCGACCTCGGTTGGACCCCGGGGCTCACTCGCACGGCTTCTAAAGGATAACAGCTCATCCGCTGGTCTTAGGAACCAGAAACTCTTGGTGCAAATCCAAGTAGCAGCTAATGACCTCCACCCCCGTTATAATAACAACAAGCCTCATCATCATTTTTCTTATACTAGCTTATCCAGTCCTCACAACCCTCTCTCCCCAGCCCCGTACCTCCGACTGAGCCCTTGTACAAGTGAAAACAGCAGTAAAACTAGCATTCTTTGTCAGCCTACTCCCCCTCTTCCTATTTATAAATGAAGGGGCCGAAGCTATTATCACTAACTGAAACTGAATAAATACCCACACCTTTGACATTAACATCAGCCTTAAATTCGACCACTACTCAATTATTTTCACCCCCATTGCACTCTACGTGACCTGATCCATCCTAGAATTTGCCTCATGATACATACATGCAGACCCCTTCATGAACCGATTTTTTAAATATCTTCTTGTCTTCCTCATCGCCATGATCATTCTTGTTACAGCAAACAACATATTCCAGCTTTTCATCGGTTGAGAGGGCGTAGGGATCATATCCTTCCTTCTAATCGGCTGATGGTACGGTCGTGCAGACGCTAATACCGCTGCCCTTCAGGCAGTTGTCTATAACCGGGTTGGAGACATTGGGCTTATCCTTGCCATAGCGTGAATAGCAACCAACCTTAACTCATGAGAAATACAACAAATATTTGCAACCGCCAAAAACCTCGACCTAACCTTACCCCTTCTAGGCCTAATCGTTGCCGCAACCGGCAAGTCAGCACAATTCGGCCTCCACCCCTGACTCCCCTCTGCCATAGAGGGCCCCACGCCGGTATCTGCCCTACTTCACTCAAGCACAATGGTCGTCGCCGGAATTTTCTTACTTGTCCGAATAAGCCCTCTTATGGAAAACAACCAAACAGCCCTCACCCTATGTCTATGCTTAGGAGCACTAACCACCCTCTTTACTGCCACCTGCGCCCTTACCCAAAACGACATCAAAAAAATCGTAGCATTCTCAACATCAAGCCAGCTAGGACTAATAATGGTCACAATCGGACTAAACCAACCGCAACTTGCCTTTCTTCATATCTGCACCCATGCCTTCTTTAAAGCCATGCTTTTCCTCTGCTCTGGCTCCATTATTCACAGCCTAAACGACGAACAGGACATCCGCAAAATAGGCGGTATACATCACCTCACCCCCTTTACCTCGTCCTCTCTGACCCTCGGCAGCCTTGCCCTTACAGGCACCCCCTTCCTCGCCGGCTTCTTTTCTAAAGACGCAATCATCGAAGCCCTCAACACATCCCACCTAAACGCCTGAGCCCTCACACTCACTCTTCTTGCCACCTCGTTCACAGCTATCTACAGCCTCCGCGTCGTCTTCTTTGTTTCTATAGGCCACCCCCGATTCAACGCCCTCTCGCCCATCAATGAAAACAACCCAACAGTCATTAACCCGATCAAACGACTGGCATGAGGAAGCATCGTTGCCGGCCTCCTAATTACCTCTAATATTACACCTCTAAAAACACCAATCATGTCCATACCTCCCCTCCTCAAACTAGCAGCCCTAATCGTCACTATCCTTGGCCTACTCACCGCACTAGAACTGGCATCCCTAACAAGCAAACAATTTAAGCCTGCCCCCGCTCTGACCACTCACCACTTTTCCAACATGCTAGGATTCTTCCCACACATTATTCACCGTTTTACTCCCAAACTCAACCTGGTCCTAGGCCAGACTATCGCCAGCCAAATGGTTGATCAGACATGATTAGAAAAAACCGGCCCAAAAGCCCTTACTTCATCCAACATGCCCCTTATTACTACCACAAGTAACATTCAACAAGGCATCATCAAGACCTACCTTGCCCTCTTCCTTCTCACCCTCGCTCTCGCTATCCTCTTAATCTCCTACTAAACTGCCCGAACAGTCCCACGACTAAGCCCTCGAGTCAACTCCAACACCACAAACAGAGTCAGAAGAAGGGCCCAAGCACTAATCACCAACATTCCACCCCCTATAGAATACATTAGAGCAACCCCTCCAACATCCCCCCGAAACATGGAAAAAGTCTCCATATCGTCCACAGGAACCCAAGAAGTCTCATACCACCCACCTCAAAAGACTGCACAACCCAGCACAACCCCTACTAGATAAACTAAAATGTACATCACAACAGCAGGGCTCCCTCAAGTTTCAGGGTAAGGCTCAGCCGCCAAAGCCGCTGAATAAGCAAAAACAACCAACATTCCCCCCAGATAAATCAAAAATAACACTAGTGACAAAAAAGACCCACCATGAGCTGCCAAAACACAACACCCCATGCCCGCGACAGCCACCAGGCCTAAAGCAGCAAAGTAAGGAGAGGGGTTGGAAGCAACAGCCACTAACCCCAAAACTAAACAAATCAACAGCACACACAATGCATAAGTCATAATTCCTGCCAGGACTCTAACCAGGACTAATGGCTTGAAAAACCACCGTTGTTATTCAACTACAAGAACCCCTAATGGCAAGTCTCCGAAAAACCCACCCACTGCTAAAAATTGCTAACGACGCCCTAGTAGACCTCCCAAGCCCCGCCAACATTTCAGCATGATGAAACTTCGGCTCCTTGCTGGGCCTCTGCCTAATCTCCCAACTCCTCACAGGACTATTCCTTGCAATACACTACACTCCCGATGTTGAATCAGCATTCGCCTCAGTCGCCCATATCTGCCGAGACGTAAACTTCGGCTGACTCATCCGCAACCTCCACGCAAATGGCGCCTCTTTCTTCTTTATTTGCATCTACATGCACATTGGACGAGGCCTCTACTACGGGTCCTACCTCTACATAGAAACATGAAACATCGGAGTTGTTCTTCTCCTCTTAGTAATGATAACCGCTTTCGTTGGCTACGTCCTTCCCTGAGGACAAATGTCTTTCTGAGGTGCAACTGTCATTACTAATCTCCTTTCCGCAGTTCCTTACGTAGGCACTACCCTCGTAGAATGAATCTGGGGTGGCTTCTCCGTCGACAATGCAACCCTCACTCGATTCTTCGCATTCCATTTCCTCTTCCCATTCGTCATTGCAGCAATAACAATCCTGCACCTTCTCTTCCTTCATGAAACTGGGTCAAACAACCCAATGGGCCTAAACTCAAATGCAGACAAAATCTCCTTCCACCCCTACTTCACCTACAAAGATGCCCTAGGCTTTGCCATCCTTCTTATGGCCCTCACATCCCTAGCACTCTTCTCCCCCAACCTCCTCGGCGACCCAGACAACTTCACGCCCGCAAACCCCATGGTCACCCCTCCCCATATCAAGCCTGAGTGATACTTCCTATTTGCCTATGCAATTCTTCGATCAATTCCAAACAAACTTGGAGGCGTCCTGGCCCTTCTAGCATCTATCCTAGTCCTTATACTAGTACCCTTCCTACACACATCCAAACAACGAGCACTAACATTCCGACCAATCTCACAATTCCTCTTCTGAACTCTAATCGCAGATGTAGCAATCCTAACTTGAATTGGAGGTATGCCTGCAGAACAACCCTTCATTATTATCGGTCAAGTAGCCTCTGTCCTCTACTTCTCCCTGTTCCTAGTCTTCTTCCCCGCAGCAGGATGGGTAGAGAACAAAATACTCGGATGAGCCTGCATCAGTAGCTCAGCGTCAGAGCACCGGTCTTGTAAGCCGGGCGTCGGAGGTTAAAATCCTCCCTTTTGCTCAAAGAAGGAGGACTCTAACCCCCACCCCTAACTCCCAAAGCTAGGATTCTAATTTAAACTATTCTT